GTTCCAGAAGATGTTAATGGTAAGCAAGAAGATTGTTTACGAAGAAACAACAAGAAAAATTCATATTCTGATACATAAGAGTTATATAGGAATCGAAATAGTCTTTTATTTTCTTTTTTCAAAAGAAAAATCGATTTCATTGAAGTAATAAGACTATTCCAATTCGAATAGTAGTTGAGAAAGAATCGCAATAAATGCAAAGATGGAACATCTTTGATCCGGTATTGAAGGAGTTGAACCAAGATTTCAAAATGGATAGGATAGGGTATTTCTATATGTGATAGATAATGTAAATGCAAAAATTTGTCTTCTAAAAAGGGAAATATTGAATGAATAGATCGTAAATTCTGAAACTTTGGTGTTTCTTTTTCTTTCGGACAAGATAATTCTCGTAGCGAGAATGGGATTTCTACAACGATCGCAAACCCCTCAGATAGAATCTGAGAATAAAACTCAGAATAAAAAAAATTGTTGTAATCCAACAATCGATCTTGGTTAGGATGATTAACCGAGTTAATCCAAAAATTCTGCTGATACATTCGAATAATTAAACGTTTCACAAGTAGTGAACTAAATTTCTTGTTATTACAACTAACAATTTCCACAGGTTCGGAACCTTTTAATCCATAATCATGGGCAAATGCATAAATATACTCCTGAAAGAGAAGTGGGTAAACGAAGTATTGTTGACGAGATTTCTGTTTTTCTGAATACCCTTCCAATTTTTCCATTTGTATTTCTACTTGAATCAGAAAGAAGAAGCATTTCTCGGTTTCTCAAATGATGATACATAGTGCAATATGGTCAAAACAGGGTGTTGCATTTTTTAATACAAACCCTGGAAAGAAAAGGAATCTAATCCACAGATCTTTTCCTTTTCTATCCAATTAGTTTATGTTTGTTCTAATTACAAAAGAGAACAAATCTTTTATTTTTGCAGGCCAATCGCTCTTTTGACTTTGGAATCCAGTCTCTTTATCAATATACTGCTTCTTTTACACATTCAATCCATAACATCCCTTTTCAATCTATAATCAAGAATAATTAGGATTTCTAAAAAAAAAAAAAAGAAAAAATCAAGGGTCCGTTCATAGGAAAACCCAACCTTTCCCCGCATCAGGCACTAATCTATTTTTAACGTCTAATTAGATCGGGGAATCATTTCAATTAAGAAGTTAAGCTCGTTGCTTTTTATTTTACCAGAATTGGAGCCAGGCTCTATCCATTTATTCACTAGACCCAGAAAATCGGAATTTTTTATTCCATTCCAAAAATCAAAAATAAGAAATTGATTTTATTACGACATGCTATTTTTTCCATTCATTACCCTTGAGGATCAGTCGTGGTCTTCTAGACTCTACCAAGAGTCTGGACGAATTTGTTGCTTCATCCAAATGTGTAAAAGATCATAGTCGCACTTAAAAGCCGAGTACTCTACCATTGAGTTAGCAACCCAGATAAAATAGGATCTTAGATATGATCGAAACCCAAAAATCAATGGAATTACACCGCACGCTCCTGTCAAAACATTGAACTAGCAAAACATTAAAAGAAAGATTTTATCGCCCATTAAAAACACTCAAATGCCAAAATGAACAGGTCCGGCTAAATTTCACTAAGGTTAAAAAAGGAGCGGCCCCAATCACGATAGCAAAATTGTCATTTTTTTAGCAATTTAGATTTATTTATATAAATAAATCTTGTATGAGAGTACATGCAAGAGGGACAACCCTATCATTTGAGCGAAGTGTAGACAGAAAAACCTAATATGGAGTGAGGATAAAGAGACCTATCTATCTACAAATTCTAGATGTTCAATAGACCTTTGTCAATGGAAATACAATGGTAAGAAAACAAATTAGATAGAAAAAGTAAATAAAATAAGGGCTTATGTTGGATTGGCACGACATAAATCCAGTCAAAAATAGGACTAAGAAAGAGGCAAATTGTGTCTAAATAATTAGACAACGAGGGATACTAGTGATCCTCTCCTACTTTTTTATTCATTTAGTTCTTCAATTAACTCAAAGTTCCTTCTTTTTCTTTAAAGAATTCTGCCTTCCTTAAAATATCATAAACAGTTCTTGTAGGTTGAGCACCCTTTTCAAGGAAATAGAGAATAGCTGGAACATTTAAACAAGTTTGATTCTTTATCGGATCATAAAAACCTACTTTTCGAAGATCTCTTCCTTCTCTTCGAGATCGAACATCAATTGCAACGATTCGATAGACAGCTTATTGGGATAGATGTAGCTAAACAATGCCCCCCCTAGAAACGTATAGGAGGTTTTCTCCTCATACGGCTCGAGAAAAAGATTCGAATTTCTGTCTATATCTATAATACAAGTAGATAGAAATTAGACTATGACTTGCATTAATTTCCTTACAGAAAAAACAAATTTCATTTATACTCATGACTCAAGTTGGTTAATTTTGACTGACAGACTTAAAAGGAAAAATCCTTCCAAATTTTTTGAGTCGTCTCTAAACTCTTTTCTTTGTCTCATCTCGAACGAATTGACTTTTATTCCTTATTATGATCCAATTCTATTGTTGAGACAATTGAAAATCGCGTTTACTTGTTCCGGAATTCTTTATCTTTGATTTGTGAAATCCTTGGGTTTAGACATTACTTCGGGAATTCCTATTCTTTTTTCTTTCAAAAGAGTAGCAACATACCCTTTTTTTCTTATTTCCTTCGATAAAGCATTTCCCTCTTCTATAGAAATCGAATATGGGCGATTGATTCTGATAGACTTTTAATTGAAAGAGTTTTTCCAATCTTCCAAAATTGGACTTTCTTCTTATTTTAACCTTTCGATTTCTATATTAAGGATAGACTGACAAAGTTGGCCTAATTTATTAGTTTTCACTAACCCTAGATTCTTTCCCTTGATAAAAAATCAATTCTGTCCTCTCGAGCTCCATCGTGTACTATTTACTTACAAACAACCCAGCGCAAATTTGGTTCGGGACGAATAGAACAGACTATGTCGAGCCAAGAGCATTTTCATTACTATGGAAAATGATGGATAACAAAATCCACAATCGATCATGTCCTTCAAGTCGCACGTTGCTTTCTACCACATCGTTTTAAACGAAGTTTTACCATAACAAACATTCCTCTAATTTCATTGCAAAGTGGTATAGGGAATTGATCCAATATGGATGGGATCATGAATAGTCATTGGTTTAGTTTAGTTTTTTGTATACTAATTAAAACTTGCTATCTATGGAGAAATATGGATAAAAGAAAAAAGTATTTATCGGGGAAGACTCCGCAAAGATCCAATTTATTTAAACCCATATTCTATCATATGAAGGAAACATAGTTCGAAAAAGACGAATAAACAAGTTTGCTTAAGACTTATTTTTTATTGAATTTCCATCCTCAACAGAGGACTCGAGATGGTCAATCCTGAAATGAGAAGCGAAGGATCGACTCTTCTCCAACAAATAAACTATCAACCTCAAAAAAAGTTTAATTAATTTAATTACTATATTAGAATTAGATTAGCATTAGAATTAGATTAGCAATATATTTTTCCATAACAAAAACAATTAACTATTAACTAAATAAACTATTCCAATGAAAAGATTGAAAGTTTTTTGGTAGTTATAGAATTCTCGTACTTCTTCGACTCGAATACCAAAAGAGGAAAAAAAATGAAGTAAAAAAAAAAACACATTTCGTGTAAAGTCAAATTAAGGCCTTTGCTTTTACTTATAGCATTCTTTCTTTTACCTAAAAGAAGCAACTCCAAATCAAAAATCAGGAGAAGTATGATTTTTTGAATCCATTCTATCCAACGAACAGTTCTTACCTTATCCTTACCAGAATGGATCATTCTGGATATTTAAAGAATCGCAGATCGAGATGGTTTTCGCTTAACCAAAGAGGGGCCCTTTTTACTAATAATATAATACAACAAAAATATATCTCTATCATAAAGGGATAGGTCTCATTTTTTATACAGTGTTTTACGTCAAGTTTAAAATTTTTTCAATTAATTCGAAAGCCGAGTAGACAGAATATATGAATTTCTCTCTAATCCTCACATTCCATTGATTTAGAAATGGATATTTGCAAATCAGATAATATCTAAAATACAAAAATGGAGTTCCTATCCATAGAATAGAAACCCTTTTTCTTTTTTCGCAAGCCGATCTTGGTCAAAAGTTTTAAGACCTGTGCTGAAACTAAAAACTTCCTATTCTTTAATCTGGCCATGAAATATAGAATTAGGATACCCCCTTTATTTTCTTTTTATTTACTTACTTTAGTTCTTTAGTTCGGGAAAAAGAAATAGGGGGTCCTTCTTTTCTTTCACATTAGATGTCAAATGTATCATGTAAGAATTCCCCCTTCATGGATATGGAGCATAAAGTTTATCTAAGAAGTTCGAATTTCAAAACACATATGAGTAATGAGTAGTAGTAGGGGCATATCCTGAATGTGACTGATAGACCCAATTTTTCATGAAAATAAAGATATTCAATTTGACTGGACTTGACACTTGATTATGTTTTCTGAGAAAGAAAAAGAATGCTTAGAAATGCATCTAATCTAAGAGTTCATAAGAGATAATTATTCTCTTTAATAAACTTTCTTTTGTCTCGTGTGGGGTACAATATGATTTCATCTTTCGTTTCATCAGAAAAAATCTGGGACGGAAGGATTCGAACCTCCGAGTAACGGGACCAAAACCCGCTGCCTTACCACTTGGCCACGCCCCATTTCTGGTTTTATGCGACACTAATAAACACTATTATGTTTATTTGTTATTCGTCAATCCCACTTCAATTACATAAAAAATGAGGGATACTCTCTTGCTAGGATTCTAGACATGCGGATAATATAGAATCCAAAAAATGCATTGATCATTACATGGAATTCTATTAAGATATTATATGAAAGTCGAATTTCTTCCATTCTCATTTGAGAGTGCGAATACAAGGAGGTATTTTGCGTTTGGGAAAGTCCGAAGAAAAAAGGATTTTGAACCCGCCTTTTCTTTTTTCCCTTAGAAAAATAACTCAATCAAAATCCAATTATCTACTCTACAAGAACGAAATGCTTGTTATGCCTAATATACTTAGTTTAACCTGTATCTGTTTTAATTCTGTTCTTTATCCGACTAGTTTTTTCTTCGCCAAATTGCCCGAAGCTTATGCCATTTTCAACCCAATCGTGGATTTTATGCCTGTCATACCTATACTCTTTTTTCTATTAGCCTTTGTTTGGCAAGCTGCTGTAAGTTTTCGATGAAATCTTTACTACTCTGTTCTGTCTGCCAAATTGAATGATGTATTCATTCCAAAAAAATTCTAAAAATGAATAAAAGCCGAGAAGTCTTATATTATGAACCTTCGATTCTAAAATTCTAATTCTTCTACATTGAATGTATAGCTGCAGCAATAAATTGGGATCCGCCTTTCTACCCCACCCCCTGCACCTACGTTGAGCAGGTACCTTTAGGTACCCACACAATACCTAACCTAATTTTTGATATTGATAAGAGTGCTTATTAGAAATCAATTCTTGCAATTTTTTTCAAGAATTGATTTTTGCATTTTTAGGTGTAAAAATAAAAAAACCCATCCTAGTGGATCTGTGTGGTAAGGAAAAATGGGTAATCTATTCCTTAAAAAAAAATCTTGGAGATTATGTAATGCTTACTCTCAAACTTTTTGTTTATACAGTAGTGATATTCTTTGTTTCCCTCTTTATCTTTGGATTCTTATCTAATGACCCAGGACGTAATCCTGGGCGTGAGGAGTAAAAATCCAAATTTTTTTGGAATTTTCTCTTACAAATTGGATTTGTTTCGTACATTTATCTATGAGAAAATCCGGGGGTCAGAATTCCTTCCAATTCGAAAGTCCCAAATGATCCGAGGGGGCGGAAAGAGAGGGATTCGAACCCTCGGTACAAAAAAATTGTACAACGGATTAGCAATCCGCCGCTTTAGTCCACTCAGCCATCTCTCCCCGTTCCAAATCGAAAGGTTTCCGTGATATGACAGAGGCAAGAAATAACGATTGCAAAAAATCCTTCCTTTTTCTTTCAAAAGTCCATAAAAATTATATTGCCAATTCCATTTTAATTATATTCTTTTTTCTTAATGTTAATAAAAAAAAGAAGAAAATTCTTGTTTTTTCTTTCTAAAATTCGATATTGGCTGAGAAACAATCAGATAGATTTTCTCTTCAGCGGGCATTTTCATATAGGACTTGTTATAATAAAACAAGCAGGTTATATAAAAAATAAAAAACTCTTTTTTCGATTATTTATAAACAAAACAAAAAGGGTTCTTATCAAACCCACCATAAAATTGGAAAGAAAGATAAAGTAAGTAGACCTGACTCCTTGAATGATGCCTCTATCCACTATTCTGATATATAAATTCGATGTAGATGAAATTGTATAAGCGGATTTTTTGTATTTCCTTAGACTTAGACCGCGCAAGGCAAGAATTTTTCGCTATTTACGATTTCATATTCTTGTTACTAGATGTTCTATAGGAATAAGAAGAAATCGCAACTCCTTTCCGCTACACATAAAAATTGATTTCGAAAGTCAATTTTTTTTTTCAATATCTTTCTTTTTTTTTTCAGAATCCCATTTTTGTTCTTCCACCCATGCAATAGAGAGCGAATGGGAAAAGAGGGGTTACTTTTATTTTCATTTTTCCTTAAAAGATAGGCTTTGAAATAGGAGTCATGGAATAATGCTGAATTCAAATGTTTATTTCTATAGTATAAGAAAAACTAATCGAATCAAATTCATGGATTTACCACGACCTCGGTTGTGACCCCATAGATAAAAATGCAAAATTTCTATCTTCGAGACCTTTGAAAAAGGGCATTGAACGAGAAAGAAATTGTCCACAGATAATCAAACTATCGTATGCCTTGGAAGTGATATGAGGTGCTCGGAAATGGTTGAAGTAATTGAATAGGAGGATCACTATGACTATAGCCCTTGGTAGAGTTACTAAAGAAGAAAATGATCTATTTGATATTATGGACGACTGGTTACGAAGGGACCGTTTCGTTTTTGTAGGATGGTCCGGCCTATTGCTCTTTCCTTGTGCTTATTTCGCTTTAGGGGGTTGGTTTACAGGGACAACTTTTGTAACTTCTTGGTATACCCATGGATTGGCTAGTTCCTATTTGGAAGGTTGTAATTTCTTAACCGCGGCAGTTTCCACCCCTGCCAATAGTTTAGCACACTCTTTGTTGCTACTATGGGGCCCGGAAGCGCAAGGGGATTTTACTCGTTGGTGTCAATTAGGCGGTCTGTGGACTTTTGTCGCTCTCCATGGGGCTTTTGCACTAATAGGTTTCATGTTACGTCAATTTGAACTTGCTCGGTCTGTTCAATTGCGGCCTTATAATGCAATTTCATTCTCTGCTCCAATCGCTGTTTTTGTTTCCGTATTCCTTATTTATCCACTGGGGCAATCTGGTTGGTTCTTTGCGCCGAGTTTTGGCGTA